ACTTGTATCTCCCATCTCTATATTTTTTTTAGTTATTTACTAGAGCAATTATGATCTGGAAGTTGATCCAGGGCAAGTGTTCGGATCTATTATGACATAGATGTTTGGCGCCCAACGGACCTTTTTGGGGGTTTAAGATTCTAATTCTAAATCCCTTTTGAATTAAGTTAAAAACTTTTTTGTTGTGCAACTTAGACGATTCCTATCGCAATTCTAAAATATTATATAGAGATCCTAAATATTTTACTATACAATATCCATCCAATGTATTTATTTTATATTATATAATTATTATTTTTTTAATTCTAATATAATAATAATAAGTAATACTCTCATCCTAACTATTTAGGATAGCACTAACAATCGTTTAGTCATTACTAAAGAAATACCCAAATTTTTAGTCATTCAAATTATATAGTTTAAAATTATAATAATTTTTCCATTTATAAAAACGACTAAGCCCAAATGACGTATTTTTGGAAATACTGTTATAAGTTCTATACATATACATTCTGATCAACAATTTTAAAATTAAAAGACGACACCCAAAGTAATTGCACTTTCCTTACTTTGTTATGTTTCCGACGTAACTCTCATCAACTAGTATCGAATATTTAGATTTTTTTTAATAGCAATATTTATTTCATTTTAAATTTAAAATGAAATAAATAAATCGATGAATAAAATAATATTAAGAATTAAGAGTTTATTGAATTGAAATATTTATAAATATTATATAAAAATCTTATTAAATTAAAGAATTTAATATTTGAAATAGACGAAATGAAATAAAAAAATTCTGTACTGTATCTGTGTATTCGTTATCCTTACGAAATCTCAGATAAACTGGAACGATTTGATAAGGGATATAATGAAATTCTTTAATTAGTTTTTCCCAGAATAAAAATGTAATTTAAATTTTATTAATGGACCAAAAAAAATGTTATTCGAAACGTCCCGTGATCTTCAACCAATTATGCGCTTCAATATAATTCCCAGGAGTAAGTGTTATAGCTTGTTTCCAATACTCGGCGGCTTGATCAAACCAAGCCTCTGCAATTTCAGAATCTCCCTGTCGGATGGCCTGTTCTCCCCGGTCGGAATAGGCGGGTCAATTCCTTCCCTTAGAACCGTACTTGAGACTTTCCTACCTCATACGGCTCCGCAGTCAATTCTTTTGGTGTCCTTTTTTTAACTAGAAAAAGGAAAACAAGGAATGAGATTTCTCATAGATCTCTCCCACTCTTCGAGATAACCAAAAGAGGTTAATCAGATGAGTTTCAAACTTTTATTTTTTATTTTATTTTTGATTAATAATAAGTTTTATTTTAGTTTTATCTTTTCTCCCACCCGCAGAAGAATAAAGTATAGGTATTTACTCCTATTGTTAGTATTTTCGGCAAGGTAACTATCTCGATTTCATATCGAAATTTATATAGAATCTTTGAGAAAGACTTTCCTTTCTAAAAAAAGTACTAAAGAAAAGACTTACTATCTTTGGGATCTGATCCTACACCGCCGCTCAATACCTTAGTGGATCAACTCTATTACAGAAATTAATTACTCACTTTTATATATCTTATTATTCTTATATATAGGCATAAATAAGCAGTTCTTTTCTTAATGTATTGGCCCAAAACCTCGTTAATTGATCTTTACGGTGCTTCCTCTCTATCAATTAAAAATTTTTATCCATAGACGACATTAAAAAAAGTATCTAGGCATATCTTATTTCGTCATATTTTCATTCCCATTTCTATGAAGTGTATTTCTTTCCTACAGCTCAAAAAATCGGCGTTTTAGACGATGTATATGTAGTGAGCCTATATTTTTTTTAGTATTTACTAAAAAAAGAGGGGAGGTCTTCCTTTTTCCTTCTATAGTGGAGATAGTCGCACGTAATGACAGATCACTGCCATATTATTAAAAGCTTGGGGTAAGAATGGGTTTCGTTCTAGTGCCCGGAAATAATATTCTAAGGCTTTCGTATGTTCCCCATTACTTGTGTGAATAAGGCCTATATTATAGAGTATATAACTTCGATCGTAGGGGTCGATTTCTAGTCGCATAGCTTCATAATAATTCTGTAAAGCTTCCGCATAATTTCCTTCGGATTGAGCTGACATCCGTTACGGTCGTCATTCGATTCAAAGAATCTCCGTTCCAGAACCGTACGTGAAATTTTCATCTCATACGGCTCCTCCTTTAAATACGTATAATGAGCATAAAAAATACATAGAATAATAAACAGGGTTTAATCTCATTATGAACTGAGTGGGGCTAGTGTTAAAAAAAAAATATCTAGCCAACCTTCTTGCGCAAGAACTTGTACTAACATCAAATGCCTTGATACTAATATAGAAAAGATAACTCGAACAATTACTTTGTTCTCAACGCCTCCTAATTTCCAGGAAATAGTCACTTCAACAGTCTTTGATGGTTATACGGGTATCCAAAGTACCAACGAGATGGATGTTTGTTATCCCAACCATTCTTGTTA